TCAATGAAAAATGGAAAGAAGAACGACAATTTTATGATAATTTATTTCATGCCTTTTATTTTAATTCCTTATTTTTTTATTTTCATTACTTATTTATCAGCATCATATAGATAAGATACCCAATTCGATAGCGGTGTAACAATTTCTGTGCTCAGGTTTACATATACTCATCATTGCTGTTATAATTAAAATGGAGAAGGATTTTTTATTGAAAATAATCAATAACGACTAGTTATGTATCAATTTTGATTTCCTGATTTCCTTACTAAGGAAAAACGATTTGAGAGTCAAACCCAAGAATCATTCCGAAATTCGCAATTAATAGCAATAGGTAAAGGTTCCAATTTGTCCTGCTTTTTTCTTTTGTGACTGAAATTTCTATTATCTTTTTCCTTTCAATCGAAAAATACAATAGAAAAAAACGAAAAAAGAGGCGCCGTTTTTCAATATTGTGTTTTTTGAGATACTATACAATCAATCGAAGAGATGGATCCAACCCTCCACAAAAAAATAAGTTCAGAAATCCCCGCGAGGCGGAATTTTTTCATCTATTTCTATTTTGTATTGTTTTGGCGGCATGGCCGAGTGGTAAGGCGGGGGACTGCAAATCCTTTTTCCCCAGTTCAAATCCGGGTGCCGCCTGATTAACAAAAAAAAAAAGACTAAAATTTCTTTATTCTGTTCTGCTGCTATAACTCAACGACTTATTCTCCATAATGAAGTAAGTATAGTATAAGTGTAGAAAGGTACTATTCATACTTGCTTGATTCTAAGTATCCGAAGGTTCTCTAAAAGAATCGAAACCTAGATTAAAGTAAATAAAGATTCGAGTGAAAGGGTCGTAAATACTTTGTTTGTATATAGAATGATGAGAGTCTTTGAATGATTGATTGAATAGATAATTGACTTTTTTGGTTTTTCTTTTTTAGTGGATTTTTTGGATTGGTTTATCAATAAATAGTGTTGGGTCAGAACACCCTTTTTTTAACTCTTCACTATTACTATTGATTCCACTATTATTAGTGAGCAATAATGGAAAAATTTCTTCATAATTATAAAGATAGGGGACATAATTCACATGGATATAGTAAGTCTCGCTTGGGCTGCTTTAATGGTAGTCTTTACATTTTCCCTTTCACTCGTAGTATGGGGAAGAAGTGGACTCTAAAGGTACTACTAATTGAGTTGAGCAATCAAATGGGATCCATTTTTTTATTGATCGTTCTCTAAAGTAGTAAAGCTTTTTTAACTATTTTAATTTGAATTCATTTTATTTTAATTAAAAAAAAAACAAACAAAGTTAATTAAAATAGTTCATTATAACTATAAATAAAAATAAACTATTTGTATTTCGAAAATCACAAGGATGTATGTAAATGATAGGAAGTTTGTTAGATTCCAACCAAATAAATTATTCCTAAACTTCGTATTTTGATGAAATAAAAGACTCTTACCAGAATTCTATCCAGAATTCTATATGGACAATGAGAAAGAGCGGACCCCCCCTTTTTTTTTATTCTATTTGTTTCCCTTGAATTATCTGTTAAGGGATCAATCAATGTTTTCTTAATATATGTCCATACCTTTTTTCTTTTATTGATTTGATTCTTTCGACATTCATAATTCCTCTTTGAAATAATATCTAAGGAAAGTAACTAATATAAGAAACCTAGGAATGAGAACCATAAGGGTAAGAGTTACCTTTCCATTTTTTCAGATTACTTGGATTCCATACCAATTTAATTTAAATAGATAAAGCAAAGAAATCGAATGGGGTACTTCTTATATTACATATACGTAATTTGAAATTTAAATATAATATAAAATAGTATATTTATATTATAATTATATGAATATCTTTTAATGAATTAATGAATATATTTTAGATTGATCTATATTAAAATGAAACCATAGAGTAGAACTTTATATACTACCCTAACACGAATAAAAAAGAGTACGGTAGAAAGATTTCTATATTTCTTTCTACCATTACCATACTATTGGATCTCATAGAATACCACTGATTCTAGCCCACTCATGTCATTAAATTAAGACGCACAATTAGAATCTTTTTTTTTTTTTTTTCAATCAGTGAGAATAAGTCACGTTTCAGTCAAATTAATCATTTTTACTTGGACTTTGACTTATTGTTTTTACATATATGATAAGTAAAAAACCAGTAGGAATTAGAATAAACAGTGCAGTAGCAATAAATGCGAGAATATTTACTTCCATAATCTCATTCTTTCTTTTTTTTTACTTCGCAATAACTCGGGATTTAATCCCATAGAGATGAAAAATCTTTCACCTGTAATGTAAATTCAATGATATAGAATCGGCTCAATATCATGAATAACAAACAATATCTGAGCTATCATATCAAATAAATTCTCAATTCATTGTCGAGAATTGAATAGTATACCATAGGAGGATCTTTTATCCATACCGAATTATAACTTTGATTAATGATCAAATTAAAAATGTCAAAAATAAAACTCCTTTTTTTATTATTTCTAATTCTTTTCCACTGTTTCTTTTCTATAAGCTATCGGCTTCCTTGTACAATCATCTGATCAAGTATCATTTGATCTCTTTCCCCTTCCATTGTTTGTTTGGGTTTGTAACCAATGGAAGTGAAATGGAAAAAAAGATTCTTAGTTTCCGGGAAGGAATCCTTGTTTGATTTTTATTATTTTTTTTTATTATTTTAATAAAGTTCGATGTGCAATTTAAATGAGGTAAATTTTTTCAAATTCAAATTAATAATTGAGATTGTACCTAATTGTAAAAAGTAGTCTATGAAGATAACTAATTCATTTTGTATCATACAAAAATTATTTGCTCACAACGAACATATAGTATTCCATTTCATTACAAGAATAGGTAAAAATCAAAAAAATCAGACTCAGAAGGATCCCTTTTTGTTTTGGAATGAAATTTTGTCCCCTGTCCTCCTTTTCGTAGATTCGTAGAAAAAGGAGGGTTGATTTGAGTATTTTTTGGATGTGTCGGGACTGACGGGGCTCGAACCCGCAACTTCCGCCTTGACAGGGCGGTGCTCTCACCAATTGAACTACAATCCCAAGGAAATAAGGTATTGAGTATACCTATTTTTATGATTTCACTGAAATCATATCACCGTGTTGTAATAGAGGCACGAGGATATAGGGATAGACACCCAGATATGCACTTTAGTGAAAGCAACATGGATTATTAGGAATCCTTTCAGTAGTGTTAAATCGATAAAAAAAAAGAGTTTTTTGTATTCCTCCATATTGGTCATTTATGGAAAAAAAAAGGTATATATCCTTTCATGGTGGATCAGCAAATTTTTGGGCCGAGCTGGATTTGAACCAGCGTAGACATATTGCCAACGAATTTACAGTCCGTCCCCATTAACCACTCGGGCATCGACCCAGTGACGAATCAGGATCAACTTTCTTTCGAAGTATACCAGCCTGGGGGGAAGTCAAGTTTCTCTACCCCCAGGGGAAGTCGAATCCCCGCTGCCTCCTTGAAAGAGAGATGTCCTTAAACCGCTAGACGATGGGGGCAGCGAAATTTGCGGCAATGTATTATGGGCCGCTAGACGCTAGGGTGTCAAAAGACTCGTTCCGACGGATCTTTTTTTTTATCCTCGCAGTGACCATTTTTGTAACTAAAAAATGCCACATCACAATAAGTGATCAAAAAACCCCTTTTATTTTATTGAATAGTTGGTCTTTGAAAATGCCCAATCGTAACGTTTCTTTTTCTGATATTCAGTGGGATTGGAATATGTAATATCATAATAATAATGGTAAAACTTGAATCACTTTGTTTTGCTATTCTATAACAAACCTGCCTAAGTCTAAGTGGCATTTTTCAACCCCCTTTCATTTGTATCTGGTGCAAATTTTTGAGTATAGACTTGTATTTATTCCGCCGTTGCTACGTGTTTCATATTTTACTGGAGTTGGGTAAAATTTCATGTGATTCAGTAAACAGACTAGAAATTCCATCATTGATTGTTAGATCGATTCATAAGATTGGATGAAGAATGATCCAAAAAATGAAATGGGATGTTTTCGTCGATAACGATAAGATAAATGGTAAATAAAAAATGCTACGGGATGGAAATTAGGGAATGGCCACAATACCAGGATTCAAGCAGATACAATTTGAAGGATTTTGCAGATTTCTTGATCAGGGCTTGACGGAAGAACTTTATAAGTTTCCAAAAATTGAAGATACAGATCAAGAAATTGAATTTGAATTATTGGTGGAAACATATCAATTGGTAGAACCATTAATAAAAGAAGGAGATGCTGTATATGAATCACTCACATATTCTTCTGCATTATATATATCCGCGGGATTAATTTTTAAACACGGTACCGGTAGGGGGATGCAAGAACAAACCATTTTTATTGGAAACATTCCTCTAATGAATTCCCTGGCAACTTTTATAGTAAATGGAATATACAGAATTGTGATCAATCAAATAGTGCAAAGCCCTGGAATTTATTACCGAAAAGCATTGGACCATAACGGAATTTCGGTCTATATCGGCAGCATAATATCAGATTGGGGGGGAAGATTAGACTTAGAGATTGATAGAAAAGAAAGGATATGGGCTCGTGTGAGTCGGAAACAGAAAATATCTATTCTAGTTCTATTATCAGCTATGGGGTTGAATCTACGAGAAATTCTAGAGAATGTTTCCTACCCGGAAATTTTTTTGTCTTTCCTGAATGATAAGGAGAAAAAAAAAATTGGGTCAAAAGAAAATGCCATTTTGGAATTTTATCAAGAATTTGCTTGTGTAGGTGGGGATCCCGTACCAGTATTTTCGGAATCCTTATATAACGAATTACAAAATAAATTCTTTCAACAAAGATGTGAATTAGGAAGGATTGGTCGACGAAATATGAACCAGAGGTTAAATCTTGATATACCCCATACCAATACATTTTTGTTACCGCGAGATATATTGGCAGCGGCAGATCATTTGATTGGAA